ACCACTACTGAGGATCTCCCCCCTAATCTTAGATAGGTCGTCTGAGGGTTCGCCGCGGTTCATTGCTGTGCTTACACACTAGGCTACCCTTCTCCGAAAGCTCCGCGGGACCACCTACCACTAGTCTTCGGCCGGAGGGGTTTATTGCACAAAAACGCCGGGACGCAGGCTCCCGAAGAGGGAAGCCCAACGAATGTCAGATGCAAAGCCCCGCACCTCATTAAGATCATATTGGCATACTCTCCCAAAAAAAAAAGAGCAGACCCCATTGAAGACGGGAGTGAGGTACAACAAGGCCATTTCTGTCCACCGCCCTTCTCACGGAGCCGTACGTGGACGTTACCGCTCATACAGCTCCCAGCCAGCAAGCAGTTAGCCTTCCTCTACAAGGAATGGAAGTGTGGATGAATCGACATCAAATAGAGGAATTCGGTTTCTATTTTCAGCAATAACATGATAAGAGCATCCCTTTCACAAAAACCTACGGATCCCCCCCCCTATCCTGCCACTTCAGCACCTTGTGATCGTTGAGAAGATCATTACGAGCCCTCTCCTAGAATGTTTTTGTAGATTCCGAAAATTCCATGGTGGATCAGGACGAGAATGAATCCGGAAATCCAGGACATACTCATCCTGGAGCTTCGGCTCTCCTCTGGGGAGGGGTTTTTTATAGAGAGAGAGGTGAGTCGAGGGTAGCCTCCCGCTTGACCGATTTCTCGGAGTCGGAGGAAGATCTCTCATCTGATGACCCTGAACAAGAAGGAGCTGCTCTCGATGTGAGATCAGGAGCAAAAGAAAGAAGAGGAATTGGATGCCCCAGAGCAGCAGCCCCCGGATAAGCCTTAAAAAAAAACACACACACACAACGGACCGGACACAAACAAAAGAAACAAGAAAAGGGCCATGATGATCCTATGTTCGTTTTAGCCCTGCCCCGATGATGCGCTCCTAGCTCGCGGAGCTACATACCGTAAAAAAAAAATCTCTCTATTACTTTGAGAAGAGAATCGTTGGTTTGACCGACGGACTACGTGGGAAATACGAGATCTAGGCAAGCCGCTACATGTTCTCCCCTTGCCCTTGAACGATAGAATAACTACTTATCTTCTCTTAGATAGCGGTCGATCGGTTCGCATCTATGGTCAATCAATAGGTCCGCGGATCTATCCTTCTATACGATAAATCGCCATCTCGTAGCACCACCACGACACCGATTCTCGTTCTTTTTCCGAGCCCCCCATGCCGTGACTTCGACTTTGAGTATGATGAATGAGTGGAAAGATCTTTATAGAAGTCCCTGTCCGATCCAACCAAAGAGTTAGTATCTAAAATAGATATATAACTCTTTTTAGATAAGGGGGAGAACTGCGAGTTCTTTCAGAAAAGACTTGCTGCTCCCCTATCAGAATCCCGCGAGTGACTAAGCGCGAGACGAGCCATAACATAAGGGGCGAATATACTATTCGTATAATCGACCATAGATCTTTCTTTTTTTCGGTATATTTGCATCAGGCTTAGCCCCTACTAGTAAGAAGGTGTTACCGAAAGGGGACGAAACCAGTCTAAGATCCTGTGTGCGGCTTAGTAGCGCGTGAACAGAACACTTAGCCTAAGCGGAACTCAATATTCAACCAACCTATGATCCATTTATTTAATCAGCTTACTATCAATAAACCATGTGTTAGGTTCTCGTTGCGGGAGATCCTGGAACGTGCCCGTCGTGTGGATGCGCATACAAATGGGGTCACTATTCGCCTACTACTAATAAGGGCGGAGAGTGGATTCTAGATTATATCAGTCGGGTAGGCTGGACTGGGGTTCTGGGAAATTCTCTACGAATTCTTCTTTGCAAGAGACATCACTAAACCCAGGGATGTCTCCGGCAGCCTTGCTGGGATCTCCAGATCGAATAATTGGTTTACAAGACGCTCTTAGGGGGTCTTGTCTTCTCGGATTCCAGCTTTTTACTTTAAAAAAAAAAAAAAAGCTTTGACCTACTCCCTGAGCAGGGATGTACGCTTTATACAGGTAGAGTGGGGTCATGTATACTCATGGGATGGCTTTTATTTGGAGTAATTAATTCCATTGCATCCAAATAAATCAAGATCTATGTGGTTGTTCAGTAAACTATTATACTTATCGCATGCAGTACCCGAGTCTTGCCCATTTAAGGAATATGGAAGAGGTATGTGTCCTCTCGGTCGCCTTGACCAATCACCGATCGATCAGCCCGACTAACGGTCGCTTTGATCCGTTACAGATCAGCTCGAAAGTACCCCTTTCCATTATGATAGGGGCGGATGGTAGGGCTAGAACAGGCATAATCGCTTGAACGGCTAGAAGTGGGCCGACTATCTTCCATATAATAAATAATATATATTATTTATTAATTTTAGGTTATGACCCGGCGGATCGGTTGAAATAAAGATCGGGCTATTCGGGATCGGCTAGGTGATCGACTCCTTTCTTTCCATCCCCTCCCTCTGACGGCGAAACCGTGATATGTCAGCCAGCCATGGACTGCTGGCTGCCTTTATATTAGGTAGTAGGCATCGGATCAAAGGGGAATCGAGCAGAGTATCGCTCTATCACATCGGGTGGATAGGTACGGATTAACAGCTGAACGTGGGGATCACGGCAAGGGAAGGGCAGTTCGGAAAAGGCAAGGTTCGTTCGGGTCCTTTTTCGGGCTTGTTTGTTCGTGTATCCCGTTTCTCGCCTTGTTGCTCCATAATGACCACTCGACTTCTATTCATAACGGATTTTTTTATTGGGGAGGAGTTTTTTTTACGATCGAAGGTTTGAATCCATCTCCAGAACGCTCGACTGCTTTGAAACGAGAAGGGCGGATTCTACGGTTTAGAGCATTACCAAGATAGCTAGTTAGCTCCTAGTAGCTCTTAGTAGATAGCCGGGCTTTATACTTCCCGACGACTTATATTGATTCGTTCCCAGCCTTGATAAATTAAGAAGGAAAGGTCCCCACCGGAGAAGCAATAAAGCCTTCATTCGATCGACGATTAACCTTCATAAAAAAAAAAATTCCACCTCCTTTCGTTCGTTTCATCCTCGGTCGCCCATTCCGTTTCCCCCACGAGTTGTTGCGAAGAGGCCAGGCTTCTTCTATCACTTGATCCGACTTCAATAAAGGGAGGACTATAGGCGCAGAGGGTTCCGACTCGACCGTTTGCGGGTTGCTATAATTCACTTAAAGCGGATGAATGGATTCGCTTTCTCACCTGTTCCCGGAAATGAATTCCAGATTTGCCCGCATCCCCCCCAATGCCTGAGCAACCCGGAGAAAGCAACCAGATAGATGTATGTTTGAGCTAAACCAACCTCCCCTTGAGAGATAGATAGACTCCTTCACTAGCGTTAGAGGGGCCCCTTTCCATAACACTCGAGTGACTAAAGTCCCTCTCCATGAAGTTTAGATGCAAGTGAATCAAACCATCTTTCTTTCTAGAATGCTGTTGAAGCCCGCCAACCCAGCAAGATAGGGCGACGCCAAAGCTTGCTGAGGTTGGGGTTGACACGAGGTTTTCAGACTCAGGCGGGTAAGATAGGCTTTCTCCTTTGATCTTTAAGCTGGTGTATAGAGGTGGTGGGGGCGGCATAAGATCGCACGGGTCGGGCTCCCCATTTCTTCTTGCTTTTCTAATCTTCCTTCTCCGCTCTGCTCTCTTAACGTAATCCTGGGGAGTGGGCTTATAGTCCAGCCTTTCAAGCCCTACTAAGTAAAGGGGGATCGTGCCTTGGCAGAGTTACCGGCACAAGCCTTCCTTGTAAGCTAATCCCCAGACCCAGCCTTACTCAAATAGGGGGTGAAATTAAATCTTCGCCAGCATTTTCCACCCGGGTGAGCTCATCTTCATTCTTTTGGGTGGCCTCGCGTCGAGGGGGATATAATTGAGTGTCTAGAACGGATACGATAGGAATTGAAGTCCCAACTCTACAGCTGCACAACTTCTACCTTTCTTGAGCCCACTTCTTCGTCATCAGCCAAGATAGTGACTAGCTGGTCGTCGATAATGAACTTTACCCCTTGGTGCAGCGTAGATGGGCCTTATGGGGAAGGGCCCTGCTGAATGGAGCCAAAGTCTTCCCAATAGGAAAGTGAACGATGCCTCGATATCTACCACATTCAAACGGATCTTGAACTGGTATGGCCCGATCACAACGTCAAGTTAAATTACTCCAACAGTCTGGCGGACGGAATTTGCGAATGCTCGGACCGTCATCGTCATCGTCTTTCTCTTCATATCTCCATGCCCCAGCCCCAGGGCCTTTACACTGCTCAACGTGCAAAGATTCAAACCACTCCCATTATCAATCAACACTGCAGGTACTATCTGGGCCCGACAAGACACCAAAATAGAAAGCGGGTGCGTGTGGGTTGTCCCATCGGCGGGGATCTCATCATCGGAGAAGGTAATCACCCTAGGCGCCATGATTTGTCCGACCAAGTCGGCCAGCCTTTCGGGAGTGATATAGTCTTTTACATGGGCCTTTTGCAGAACCTCAATCATCTGCTCTTGGTGATGTTCCGAGGTTATCAATAGATCAACAATTTAGATCTGCGCGGGGATCTTCTTCAGTTGTTCCGCCACATTCTACTCTGGCTTCTTGAGAGCCTTGTGAAAGGCCTCTGTTGCTGGGTCTTTCTCTACAGCTTTCTCCTTTCCTTTTCCTTCACGTGTTCATCAAATCGCGTTCCGTCACCCTTTAAAGGACCAATCCCTTGCCGGTTGAGCACCTATTTACTCCACTCAAAGAACTTTTCAACTGGTCAGTAAAAGGTTGGATCGCCCTTGAAAGTCGACGTGAAAGCGAGAGCTCTAAGGTAATTGCTCTCCGGGTATGGAATCATAAGTTTATACTAAAGATGCTACCTGTGATTGATTTTCGCCCTTTAAAAAGGGCACGGGCGACAGGGTCTCAAGCATAAAGCATGGCCTACTCCTAGTACTTCGGTGTACTATTTTGATACAGGGGGGTAGCTGATGGGGATACCGACCCCTGCGATGGTTAGGGCCTGCGTCTTCAACGCTTATATTGTATCACCGGACACAGAAAGAGTCCTGAGCTTTCTTTAGTCGCAAGAATATAAAATAACCAACATGAGCATAGGGCTTCTATCAGACTATATTTTAAGGGTTGAGGGCAGTACGGGTAGTAAATGGCAGATGTCGCTTCCTCAGAGAGGAAAGGATATGCACCGAGCACCGACCAAATCTGGAAATTTATTCAATCGCAGTCTCCAAATCAAAATAGGCCTTTGTATATTATGCCCAAATTCCTTTTAAACAGACGAGACAGACGGAAACTATATAATCAGATATTCCGGAAATCAATCGAGGACCATTCTCCTTCGTAGACATCCGGCCCAAGGAGAGAATCTGCTGTTGCCCCTGGCTGGCCCGGGAAGTAGTCTGATCGAGGTATCGCTCGTAGTACTCGATCTCCAGTGGTAGGGAACCACCCTGTTTTCTTAAGGGCCGTCCTCATCATGCTGATGCGTCCTGTTCCCCCTTGTAAATATTATCGGGTAAGAAAATCCGAGAGGGAATTTTATTCCCCTTTGTTGTGCTCTATGTCAAAACTGAACAAAGAGAACATGGCTTGCCATCTTGCAAAGATCAGTTTGGCTGCCAGATCCTTCTCCAGGACTCCCTTTAAGGATGGACAGTCCGTCCTGCAAGTCAAGTAAGTATTTAGAATATGAACCCGGAATTTTAGAACGGCCTTGAGAGCAGCCAAGACTTCTTTCTCTTTATTAGGGGTATTAGCTTTGCGCCTCATTCCATACGCCGGAAGCGAACTGGATCACTTCCTCTTTCTCGCCATTCTTCCGTTTAAGAACTGCGCCCCACCGCCTATTTGAGTAAGGCTGGAAAGGGTCAATAGGATTTCATAGGGTGGAGACATTTTTTGGGGAGTAGATCTAGATTCGAATGCAACTGGCACACCCGACACCTTTTGACATAATTGATGCAGTCTTTGCTCAGTCTTGGCCAGTAGTATCCGAGATGCATTATTTTCCCTTTCAGTCTTCCTTGACTCTGATCTTCCCCGCAATCACCTCCGTGCACCTCTCTCATAATCTTCTCCCCTTGTCTTTTCGTAACACATATCATTAAGACCAAAAAAAATTCTATACAGTCTGTTCGCCAAGATTGTATACCTATGAGCTTGTCTTATGAGATTTCTTGCTTCATTCTTGTCTTGTGGCAATACCCCTTTTGCTAAGTAGTCCCACATCGGTTCAAACCACTTCGGCCCCTCGGTTGAGTCTACGTTCTCTTCTGCTACGAATACCTCTGCTATCTCTATCAAATTGACATCAAGGAAGGAAGTAGGTATAGTTCTCTTGACCACCTTTATATCCTCTTCCATTTTTGTGTCATTTATTTTGATCTTAGAAGCAATCGTAGCCAGAGAGTCAGCATTACTTTTCTTGGACCGAGAGACATGGTAAATTCGTACTTCTTCAAACATTCCCATCAATCTCATTGCCTTCAACCAATAGGCTTTCAGACGATTCTCTTTTACTTTGAAACTTTCTTCAATCTAAGACACCAACCACTAGAAGTGAATCCCCCAACCACTTACAACATGGGGAGCTTTCATATCCCTGCCAATATTGCGAGTTCGAGACCAATCAATAGTGCTGAATACTCGGCCACATTGTTCGTGCAATCGAATACCAACTTAAACGAAAATGAAACTACTTCCCCTTCTGGAGACATGAAAACAATACCAACACCTGTTTTTTCAGAATACTCAGGCAGATTTCCTTTTCACCTTTCTCTTATCAGCTCTATCTTCTCTTTTTCTTGGAGACCCATCAAAAAACATCACCCAGTAAGAGGCTTCTGCTACGAATACTTCCTCATCTGGCAGTTCTTCAGATACTAAAAAAAATTCTGATATTGGATTTTCTGCCAATAAATCAGCGCAAGGCATTGGCGGTTTTTCCACAAAATTCCGGGATTTTGCTGATTCACAACTGCCAAAAGGGTTCAAAGGAATTCGAAAAAGAAAAATACAACGGAAAAAGGTTGTCCCATCTCTCATCTTAAAGCCTTATTGTGCCGATGTCTGCCCTTTAGAGAAAGACGAAGGGGCTGTCATCCGATTGTTCCAGAAGAGTCTTACGGGCCCTGCACTGAAATGGTTTACGTCACTAGATCATTCTAAGTTGGCGTCGTTTGAGCAATTATCTAAAATGTTCATCGATCAGTACTCCTACAACTTAGATGCCGAACCCAAAAGATCAGATCTCGAGGCTCTAAGTCAGAAAGGTGATGATAGTTTCAGTGCCTACGTAGGCAGGTGGAGGGCTGTCGCTGCCCAAATGCGAAACAAACTCGATGAAGAAGAGCAAATCAACATGGTAGCCCAGTTGGCTCATTCTTCGATTGCTGGCTACCTGATGTCACAGACCCACACCACATTCCAAAGCAGCAAACGAAGGCTTGGCTTGAAAGCTTACCTTATTATTATGAAAAGGAGAAAGGGCTTTTTTATGGATTAAGAGGTTTTTTAAGGGGGGGGTTGCTTGCTTGCTGGCTAGCTCGTGCAATCAACGAAAAATTCCTTCGCGTTAGTAAGCTAGCTTTGTAAGCTAAGCAAGCTTGGTTCTCCGGGCACTACGGTAGGACGTGGATCGATCATGACGAGAATGGACTTCTCCGTAATGTAATAGAAGAGTCACAGTCCTGTTCCCCGGGCTTTCTCCCTTCTCGACCAGACGAAGGAGATATGAATTCCATTCAGGCGGGTAAGGGCTTGGCTTGACCGTGTGTTCTCTCCTGGTCGGGTCGGAGGCGAAGACTGGCAAAGTTCATCATTTAGTGGTGGGGTGTTCATAGAAAAGAAGGCGTCGCCCAACGAGTGGCAGATTTGGATGGACTCTCGCTTGGATGCTGGGGAGATCCATAGATCTGGATAGAGTCTCGCTCATAGAGGAAGAGTACGCGCGCTAGCGCGCTACGGCTTACGCAGTTGATCGGATCAGATAGCCCTTCGGGCAACCAACCAAACCCGGCACATAAAATTCCGATCAACAACTTGGAGGTATGGCTGAGTGGCTTAAGGCATTGGTTTGCTAAATCGACATACAATAAGATTGTATCATGGGTTCGAATCCCATTTCCTCCGGCACTGAAGTGGAACGGGCGGGCTAAATTACGTGAGAGAAAGAACCTCTTGGTGGAGTCCCCCGGAGGACAGAATAGCACTACTTAGTGACTAGGAGCGGAGAGCCCATTGCGCGTTGTTTTTGTTTGACCGGCCTATCTTCTTTCTATAAGCAAGCTCCCTCCGGCCGTCCAGTCCCTGGACGGCTCTCGGTTCTTGAGCATGTTGGGAGATTAGGCGGCAGTTGAAAGAGCTGCTCGAAAGCTTGACGAACAAGCGAAAAAAGCCCTTTCTATGTTATTAGTAAAGGGCTTTTACCTTACTAGTCAAGTGGTAAGGTAGGGCGCTATTCGATGAAGAAAACAGACTTTAGGAAAGTGGTTCAGGTAGCTCAGCTGGTTAGAGCAAAGGACTGAAAATCCTTGTGTCAGTGGTTCGAATCCACTTCTAAGCGGGCGAAGGGTCCAAAGGACACGTAGCCGGGAGCGAGCCAGATTTGGAAATTCAAGTGAAAGAGGAAGCCAAAAAATGTGAGCGCTCCTGCACTATACGGCTTTTTGGCGTCGCCCTATCTTGCAGGAGGCAGATTTTCTAAAAAAAGCGGTTGAAACCTCGGACTGGTTCTCGCGTCCCTGTGCCCAAAAGGATGGGCGAGTTCGGTTTGAGTGTTCATCGATCGGGTGGGTCTATCCGGGGGGGGTGAGACGAGGTGTAGCGCAGTCTGGTCAGCGCATCTGTTTTGGGTACAGAGGGCCATAGGTTCGAATCCTGTCACCTTGATGTGATGTTCAGTCAGCTAATACAAATGAATATCAATCGACCGTTAACTAAGTACGTACACCTGACTCGCCTAAAAAGTATTTTCTCGTTGCTAATCAATCAATCATTCATTGACTTGTAGTCAAATAGGCAAGGTTCACTTCCCGGGACTCAACCAAACCGTCACAAGTAAGGAGAAATGGTGTTCAGCTAACGAAGAACAAGAAATGAAAGACTTTTCTTAAGGGATGAGGGACTGGCTTGCAGAGTTGTCTTTTTCCGGCCGGGAGTTTACTATGCTCTTTCCCTTGCCTGTGGGACAGCAGCCTGCCCTACTTCTCATGCACTGACCCGGGCCCCTCTGGGGTTCTCAAGTTGGGAAGTTCCTGTGTTAGTAGGGGAGAAAGGAAGAGAATTATGACTTGAAACATTGCGTTGAACGTCACTAGGCATTCTATACACTAATGCAGCTCCTTAAGCCGTTTCGCCCCTTTCTCAACAAGCTGTGATAAAGGGAAAATCTCTTCCTTATACAATGCCCCAAGGAGACTACTACCCAAGGGTTCCAAACCAGCCTAAAAGCGACTTTTGTGTCAGCCCTCTTCCCTCGTTAGCAGCCAAACTCAAAAGCCTACGCGGGTACAGGACAAGAGAATGAAAAGCGGGGGGGACAATAGATTCAAAATGAATTTAGTAGTATAGGATAGGGTTCTGGCTACTGGACAATCTTCCTCAGATTAAAATTAAAATAAAGACAAAAGAGTGAAGCCTAGCACCGCTCCAGCTCCTGCACCAGCTTCTACTCGATTCGAATTTCCGCCCGTTAGTTTACTTTGACTTTTTGAATCCAATAAATAGTAGTTTCCCTCTCTTTCATTCCCAATCGACCGAGCGGAGCGCTGCGAAGGGCATTGCTTCCGCGCTTCAATCCATATAGCTTTGTATCTCAGAAAGTAGGGTTGATGTATCCCTTACTGCATTGGTTAGATATGAGCATCCGACTCTTGCTGTCTTGACTTCTTGATAACTGTGTATTCAAATACCAATCCTGGAGACTGTTACCACTCTGAAATACCAGCCTAGGTCAAGAGGGAAAGCTAGCCTCACTATACCGATCATGGCTTCTGAACCTAAACACATCCCTTCTCTTAGGACTTAGGTAGGGGATGCCCAAAGCTAGCCTCACTCTCATATCTCTTTACCAAAGCTTAAGCTTCCCTCTTTCGCCCAGTTCCTCGAGAATCTAAAGAATCGTTTGACTTTGAATGCCGAAACCCGTCACTTTGAAAGCAAGGAAGAAACGGGCTTTTCACTCGCGAAAGAAGTCACCACTCGGGCAAGAGCACGGCTGGCTCCCTGGTCAGATGAAGGGTCTTCCCCAGAAGGAGAGATTAGTACTGGAAGGTGAAGATGAAGGAAGAAACAAAGTCAAAACAATGAATTGGGGTAAAGAAATACGAGCAATCCGCGGGAATAGCAAATGTAGCCCCTATCTCTAAAAAAGAAGAGGATAGATAGGTCCACGAGTTGAAACAGAGAAGTTCTGACTAATCAAGTAAGAGTTTACCCACGAGAGTCAGAGGCAGTATCAGCACCGAAGAAAGCAGGGATAGCAGGAGCGGGACCGGCTTAAGTTGACCCACCAGCATCCTCCCCACCACCATGACCTAAGGCCGAGACAAGTGCCTTCTTCAGTAATCAACCGAGCGAAAAGCCAGCCCTTTGCTTATTTTGAGTAAGATAGGTAAACGCCGCGAATCTCCTATAATAGCGATTTCCCTATCTTTTAAAGCTTCCCCGGAATAAGGAACTTCTTCCCGATCTGCCGCTTTAGCATTTTTCGTTTAAAAAGCCATTTCCCCTCATTTTGAACAGTGCTTAGCTTAGGTCGACTAACCGGACCCGGTGAGATAGCTTTCTTAAGGATTGGCTGTCCTACTTACCATGCTTTCCATGCCATGTGCTTCCTCCAATACTGGAACTGGGGCTGCCCTATATAGTCAAGCCCCTTCCTCAACAAATTCAGGGAAGTGGAGGCAGTCTGTGTCTGTTAAGAATTCGAGATCTCGGGGTTGGGTCGAGGAAGTAGCAATAGTCGAAGTCAAAGTGGAAGGAGAACCCAATTCGAGTATTAGGCGAACTTTCACATGCACTTGCTCTGGCTTCTTAACTTAAGAAAGATTGAGACCTTTAGACAAGCTTTCAAGCGGCAAAAGCAGTGATTCCATGGGCAGGCACTAGTTCCGGAACTTAAACTCTCGTTTGAGCAGACGAGTCAGGAAGTGATGGTGGTAGAAGGAATCGGAACTTCTTCTGTCTGCCCCAGGGGGACATCTGTTGACTTATCGACCAGAAAGCCTTTGCTATTATATAGTCCTCGGCTCTCTTTCATAAGACTCGTGTAGTCAACCCCAAAAAGAGCTCCACTTTTAGCAATAAGTTACTTATTTGGAAGCGATAAGCAGATTGATTGATTGCTCGAAAGAGCCGTACCTAGCTAAGGGAAGAAGCTATCTATATTCGCCGGACAGATAAGACAGGGCTATTGCAGTGGCAGCTATGGAGATTCCTCCTACCACCGAAACCCAGACGCCAAGGGGATGTATCCTATCCTCTATCCTAAGCGCGATGGACGAGTACCCGCTCAAGCGAAGACTCAAGTTCGAGTGAAAGTTCAACGAATCCGAGATAGGACTATTAGTAGGGCAAAGGCTTTTCTAATCTTTAACTGAAGGTAAGGCTTCACTAGTGATATCCCTGGTATGAGGGAGCGGTAGCTCAGGGCTTCCCTTTAAAGAAGCTTTAGAGAATAGGGGCGAAGCGAACGAGTCAGTACAGCACTCCAGTATTAGAGTCAGAGATATGCCCTTCGGTTAGTCAGTCACTCTTTCCTTCCCTTTCGGCTTCTGTGTAGCTCTAGAGCAACCTTAACTTGACCCCAAGGATGGGTTTCATCAAAGGGAAAGGGATTGAGGACATCCCACTGCCACCCGCATTCCGGGATTACTGAAAGTCTGGTTCTAACGTAGGATTTGTTCAACAGGAAATTCTTTGTTTGAATGCTGTCCTTCCGCCGTCTTTCTTTCTCTAAAACGAGAAGTTCATATATGCATAATGCCATATTTATGCAATTTGTTGGCTCACTATCGCCCCTCTGTTACAGCCTGCGCCCCGAAAGCTCGCACAAGTGGAGCCTCGCTTATGCACCGAGAAAGATCGTCGATAGGAAAGCTCTGTTACGCACCAACGACGGCCCCTTCTCTTTACCTTTCCCGTCTCCTACCTCAGTCCCTTGCTGGCTCGAATTCCATCTCTTTTTTTCTTTGCTCGCGAGAGTGACTCAGAGGACGACCCACCGGTAGACCTAGACTCGAGCGGATAGAATCGTACTACCGCTGCCGATGCCGCTCCTTCACACCCGAGATGCTCACTTCTAGAGTCAGTGCTTCTGCCGCTGCCATAAGAAATGCTACAGAGACTAATACTGCGAATACTACCGAGACCTCGAATGCTGCCGATACCGGAGCTGCTTACCGACGGTCCTTCGCTTACTTCTCTGGAGTCAACGATGCCGCTTTTTCCGTCACGGAGACTGCCGGCCCTTGGGATGGACCGGCTTATTGGCTTAATGCTCTCGTTCGTTCTCTCACGCGCCCGATAAAGCGAAGGATAGGGATCGCCGCTCGTGTCTTACTGGAGATATCGTTTCGTAGCCCACATTTGTTAAGACAAAAGAGTTGTTTGCCAGGCTTGAATGAGAGAAAACGGATGGCTAGCGATGTATCATATGTCAGTAGCAGTGAACATGACGGCAAGGCCAGGTAGGCGAACATTCTTCTTGCTTGGTCTATTTTTTATAGGTATGTTAAGTCTTTGGTGTAGTACGGTTGAGTGAGTTCGCTTGATCTTTGCTAATTGGCTGACATTGTTATTGCTGTATACTGGTATAGAGTATATATGTTTTAATTATAATACTTCTTTTAGTAAGATCTTCTATCATCTGTTCCAGGAGCGATGGGATCCCCCTCTATCACCGGATCGAGGGGAGCCCGAGCGGCATTAAGAATAGCTTATAAAAGGAGAACTGGCTAACGAAGCCTAGCTCGTTTAGGTCCTGCCATTCCTACCTATCTATCATTGGTCAACTCGGGAATCCGCTAGACCCGACTTTCTCTTTCAAATGAATTGATTCGCCAGTTTATGAGCTCACTAAGCCGGAAGCCAACGCTATCTCTCTTGCTATGGCTCTTAGCTCATTATTGGGATATCTGGTCAGCACACCAAGAATGAAGTAGTACGATCGGCGGGCGTTGGAAAGAGAGCTTCAGTACAATTATCGCTGCTTAGCGAAGTGAGGTACAAAGCACCTTTCCGCTCTTTGCTTTGCGTATGCTGGTTCGAAATCCACTTCTTTCGCTGTCTTCTTTGTACTTGTTTGGAATCTTTCTCTTGGTATGAGGTTTGGAACCCTGCTTTTTTCCCTTGAGCTTGCATGCTGCCGGCTCATCCATTGCTGATAATTTTCCGAAAGTGGGTTCGAATGACTTAATTTGCAATTGGTTTGGTAAATGCCGTAATAGATGTCGTGAGATCCTCTCCTTCCCCCACTTCTCCTGAGGCTAGAATCGGGAGTCGGCGCCGAGAAGGGGGGCAGTCGGAAGTAGCGACGGGTTAATCGAAGGTAGCGAGTCTCTTCCCTCTCTCGGTCTTTGTCAGTCGCGAGTCTTGGGTCTTTGTCGCCAGTCTTTCTTCTCCGGGTTAAGTCTAAGTCTTTTTCTTCCCCCGGTCTTGCGAGTTAAAGGTCTTTGTACGAGAAGGTTCCAATTCCAATGCTCTAAATGGGCTTTTGAGACCCTATATTGTCCAACAAGAGTGTCTTGCCTGCTTCTTCCTTTGGTGCCTAGTCTATAGGTCCAATCTCATCTGCTAGCGCTTATTCGTTGCTTGGTCCGGACACATTCATCGATTTCTTTTAATTGTTCCCGGGCTATGGGCATGGGTCCACATGAATCAAGCTAATCCCTCCTTTTTGATAGCGATATCGAAAAATGCATTCCACTTTCTCGAAAGTATAAGAAAACGATCCTTCTTTTGACATCACTTTTCGTTAGCGATTTTTAATTTTTTTGAGATCGCCCCCTCGGGAAATGGGATGATAGCCCAAAAACACGGGGTAGACTACTTTCTTTTTGTTGAAAGCATCCCCCGAGCCCAAAATGACGGTGTTTATTAAAAAAATTCATTTTTTAGATTCCACTTCCCTCATAAAAAGTGGCGAAGCAGGGGGTTACCGGGGGAGATGCGAAAAACCTTATTTGTTGAGACCTCTCATTCCTAAAATGGGGTTACGTCAAAAAGCGGGGGGATGCTTTTTTTTTTCGAATCCCCTCCGCTAATAAAAACCTAAAAAAAAAAATCCCAGGGTAGATGACATTTTTGCATTTTTTGGTATATTTTTTTAGTGACGTCTCAAAAGAAAGGGAAAGAAAGGAAAATAACTTTTTGAGATTAGATGGCACTCCGCCCTAAAAAGGAGTGAGGTCTCAAAGGTCTTTTGTCAATTCGATTTGTTATTGTTATAACTCTTTTTATGTCCCACTCGGTCTAAAAAGCTCCTGCCCTTCTTGCGGGCTCTCCGTGATCAAATCTGGTTTTGGGAGTTGCCGGTGCGAATACCTTTCTCTTGCTTTGAATAATTAGCTCATGCCTTGTTGCTTGCTGTACCCGAGTGCTTAACGGGAGGAGAGATCTTTCATAGCATATCGAAGAGACCAAGCACCGGGATGAGCCCAAAGCAAGCAACAAGGGATGACCGGGCGACTCTTCTAAAGCTTTGGCTTGCTTCTTAAGCCAATAAGTCCTGTGCCTGGTAGGTGCAATCAGTCTGCCCCTGTCCATTCAAGCCTTTCAATATCTCGTCTGGCCCTGTCTTCTGTCGTACTCTCCTCTATCGAGAATTGCTTTCTCGCAACTGTCCTGTGGAAAACAGATGACACTCTTCTGGTAGCCGTTGTTTGCTTCATCGGTTTCAGTATCCTTTGCTTGGTAAATTTCTTCCCGCTCTACTGACCTTGACTACTGGACTAACTAATAAGGCAAGCTAAGGTTATGGAATGGAAGAACTTCGTCGAAGAAAGTGAGATCTTGGTTATGAACGTCCGCTGTGGAGACTACTAAGGAAAGGTAGTAGGCCGAACTAGCCAAGGCTAAGGAGCGAAGCCCCAACTCTCTCCTAATGTCGAGCATAAGTGGCGAAGCCGTCAATTACAGAACTAAGGCAGCAAAGCAGCCGAGTCTACCGAGGCTAAGGAGGCAGTTAGTACTATAGCCATAGTCCCTTCTGAGTATAAGCATGAGCGTTCGCCTACTTTTGAGTCTGGCTATTAGAACTGTGTAGTAAAGACTGAGCCGCATATTTTAGTTGTTTGACATTCGTCGGGCGAACCGCCCTCTATAATATTCTGTTTTTTCGTGAACTGAACCATACTTAGTCACTTCCCATCTATCTGACAGATTCTGAATCCACTGGTTCAACGAGACCAACTGAAAGCAGATCCACGCTTCGAGCTGCAACCAGAACAAGGGTACAACCCATACGCTTCAAAGAAGCAACAAGCTACATTAGCAGACCGACCAGAATCCGTTCAAAAGGGGTAACCCAAGGCTTAGGCTAACGGAAAAACGACTGTTTTTTTGAACAAAGGAATCATAACTCTTTTATCACCGTGTTGTTCCGCTTCTTGCTTTTTAGCAGGAAGACTTTATTTTTTCAGTATTTTGGGTTGGTCCAACCGAGAAAGAAATGGTCGTTTTTGGGCATTTATTGGGATTTCATACGCTATTTCGATTTGAATTTCACTTTAATCCAGAAGGACTTCGATAAGCTAAACGAATTATGCTCTATTTTGATCTAAGCCGAAGGTTTCTTCAAATGACCCTATAATAGGGGGTTAACCTCTTGACACTATCGTTATCTTCTTCTTTGATTTTCAGGACTTCTCAAAGAGAAACTAACCTTTTCTAAGGCCGCTATTCTTGCCTTTAGTAAGTACTAGAGTAAGGCCTTTCCTCTCCTAGCTGTAGTTCTTGTAGCTCTCTTCTTGTAGCTAGGTAGTTAGGTAGCGGACTATGCGGACTATAGAGTTAACGTCCGTTTATGCTTCTTTCTTATCCTCTCCTAGCTGCCAGTAGTCCTATCCTATTGGAATCACATCAATAGAAGAAGCAACTAACCTTAAGAGCTTTCAGTAAATTAAGGGAGTCTTTTAGCTGTCCTAGTTGATGCAATAAGAGAAAAGAACCGTAGGAGAGAGTCTCAGGGTTGCAGTTGGATATATTTATTTCCGGAAATTGGATATTACTGGTAACGGGGGGGACCAATCCCCCCATTTCTTACTTTTACGATTATAGTCTACTAAATACTAACCCCCAGCGCTTAGGCCGCGGTCTTCCTCTGCGCCTGCCCTTGAGGATGTATGAGGGTTACGAACTCTTGCTATGGAGAAGAAGTGACTCCTAGGACCCACAGCTGACAGAAGCCCTACCGCATTCTGTCATTTACTCTAATATAAGATGGAGTCAATCTTGTCGTACCTGTAAGTAAAGGGCGGTATGAATCTACTCTACAACTATTGGATTATCAAATCCTAATTCGTCTTATCGTGGATAAAGGAAACTGCTTTGATTCGGAATGTGTTCCATTCCGGAGGGACAAGAACCTCCCTTTCATTCCTTCGATCCGTAATGCTGAAATCCCGGGAGGGAATAAATCCTTTACATATCATTTAGTTCTTTGGTAGGTTTTATTATCCATAAGTCAACCCTTTATTCAGGTCTTTGCTTTCACTCTCTTATTTACGAATATTCTTTGTTATCGTATAATAAGGAAAGAAAGCTGCGGTGATCGCTCAGTAGTTTAATCTAGTGAGGGAAAACCTACTTATCATCAATAGAAGAAGAAAGAGGGGAGTTGGAACATAAGAAAAGATTGATGACTATGAGCGACAAAAGATTTACTATGAGCGCACTTAAGAATTTCTTAGATTGGGACATGAAAGTAAGGAAACTAAAAAAGAAAGATATAAGAAGAAAGGCTACAAAATAAAAGGCCCATAAGGCTTTGGAAGCCATTCCATGTTTTCTATACACTTTTTGAGCTTGAGATGCAAGAAAGGAGATCAAAAAAGGAGAGCTAAATTCATACCGGATCCGAAAGCAATAATTACCGGGATAGCAGATGTCACTAAAACGCCAATTACAAGATTCAAAGAGGTAAACCCAATAATCCTAAGAAAGCGGGCCTTAAAAAGGAAGAGAACCTTAGGATGGAGTATGTGCTTAAGTATTGCATTTGCCCTATGGTGGATCTATATACCAGAACAGATACTCACAAAACCATTAGCTTACTTAGACCCAGAGTATGTAGATCTCGTCAATGACACCTTTGTCTACCAGATATGTGAATTGCACAACTCAGGGTTCATATGTATGTGCGATGAGCAGCATCTTCACACCGAAGTAGCAGACTGTTTTGCAAAAGATGATCTTTATGACCTCCTAGGCATAAAGCGAAGGCGCTAGCCGTGATGGTAGGAGCTTT